ATAAAATAATAAGTAAAATTGTTAATGTTTAGCTTTTGTACAAAGTACGTTATAATGGGATCGGGAGATCATTTTTTCAGTCATTCATTGAATGATAAATCACTACAAGTGACGGAGATACACGATTTAAATAACGGAAAATCCAATATTTTAAAATGGTATCTAGAATGACTGGAAAAGTGGAAACAAGACCGGATAGAATTTGTTCATTCTGAGCAAATCCAAAATCTTTATAGACAGAACCAATCATTAGTTCCCAACCATGAGGCGAATGAAATCCTATACATAAATCAGTTAATAAAAGAATAGAAAAAGCTTTTATTGTGTCGCTTAAGTTATATACGAATTCTTGAACCCAAGAGTTAAGAATAATAAGTTCTTGATTACCTATAATAGAATAACTACTTAGCATAACGAAACAGATTATATTTGTCGAGAAGTGCAAAATCGTATGGATACAATCCTGATTGTGCGTCTTGATCAATTGGACCATTTCTTTGTCGATTCCGATACGAAGGTTTTGTAAACGTGTTTCCGGGTATTCCTTTATCATTTCATCCAAGAGGAACAATTCTTCCAATTCTATGAATTTTTGTAGGATACTCTTTTCTTGAATATCAGTCAAGAAAATTTCGGATTGCCAAGTATTCCACGAATTAGTAACCCAAGATTCCAGACTTTTCTTAAATGAGAAAGAGATCCACCAGGGCAAAAATACTATAGATGTAAGATAAAGAAGAGGAATCAATGCTTTCTTTTTGCCATTTTTCATTTTTCGTCTTTAATGAATTCACCTTCACCCCATTCGTTAACTCTATTAATATTTCTATCAAGTCATTGATATTTCTATCAAGTCTAAGTTCTATCACAAATCCTAGAGAAATCTATCCCTCCGTTTTTTATTTGTGATTCGGGAGTTCGTTCTTGAATTTAGAAAGAATACAGAAATAGAATAAGAAATAGAAAGAAAACAGTCCATTTCCAATTCGAATGAAGGAAAAAAATATTGTATTGTTTCCAAAGATATCAATTGATAAAATTAGAAGCAGTGCTTTCGATGAATGCACGAAGGAGGGCCACTTCAAGTAATGAATATTTTAGAAAGATTTCAAAACGAAAGAATGCCCTTTATATCATCTATCAAAATATAAAATATTTCGAAAAAAAAAATTCAAGAATTTTTTCTGTTTTTTTTTTTATTTTGAAAAAAGTATTCATTCTTCAGTTCATTTTTTCTTTTTCAAAATCCTTCAATTGGTACACGCAAAAAAGAGGCCAATTCCGCCGCTTTTTGTTCCATTTCTCGTAGAGTCAAATTCTCATCAGTACGAGTCAAGGGAATGGACCCCTGTCCTCCGATTTCCATATAAAGGACGCGACGAGTATAAATACCCTCTTTAACTTCTATTCTGATAGACTGAATGTCTTTCATAAGGAATCGGAGAAAAATACGACGATTTTTTCCCGGAAATCCCCAGCGAAAAATACACACTATTCCTTGTTTTCTATCGAATCGATCATAACCACTACCTACACTCCACGAAATTGTACACCACAAATAGAAGCTAATAAAGAGACCCGCGATTCCATAGAACGACATCACGATCCCTTGTGGAAAAAAAAGCATTTGCTGAAACGGAAATAAAGGTATCCAATTTCTACCGAGATAACTGGAAGTTCCAACCAATAAGAACCCTAATGAACCTAAAAAAAGGATAAAGGCCCAAAAAAAATTACTTGTTTTTCGAGACCCTGTTCTAAGTTCTATCCATATACGTTCTGATCGCCAACCCATACTAGATCCAGTTGTATTTTATTGGAATTGGGAGAATAACAATAACCCAAATGAATTTGAGTTTTATTTTTTGGTTTCCCGAAGTAACGCTCATCAACTAGTACTATTCTGATGCAAACCTTGGGGAGTAATTCATCGAATTTCTTATAGATCTAAAAAAAGAATAGATGAGATTTGTCCCTACTGCCCGTATCTAAAAAATCTTGTTTTTTTGAACATGAATAAATAACGAAGCCATTGCAATTGCCGGAAATACAAGGCCCACTAAAGGCACAAAAACAGAAGGTAAGTTGCTGAGAATTGTCATAGAATGGATACCTCGATTTAATATTTGTACCTGTTAAGTTTTTTTATATTAACATTTTGGTTCGATGTTATAAAGATATTTTTTAGAATTCATGTAGAATTATACTCATATATAATTCTACTAAACATATCTAAGTAAGTATATTCTAAGTAAGTATATATAGTATATATATCTATATGTATATTATATATAGTATATATATATATGTATATTATAAAAATAAAAAATCAATTTCTATATCTATATATTATATAGAAAAAATATTATATAGAAAAAAATAAAATAAAAAAAGAAGGGAACAATGAAATCCCTTTTATTCCTCTTGCCTAAATTCGTGGAAGAAATAATTTGCTTTTTAATAGAGTTTTCCTGATTAGTAATCAGGAAAATAGGAATATTACTAATCAGGCAAAGAGGAATATCGATAAAAAAAAATTATCCACATCACATGATTCTTTCTGCAGTTAAATCTTATGTTACCAAAGAAAAATTCATTATTTGGATTTTGAATTGGATTGCCATAAACTAATCCTATAAACTAAATAATTACTCGCTCGTCACAAAAAAAAAATAATAATAAAGATTTGAATTTAAAGCTCTACTTGATTTCATTTTGAGTCAAAGGAAAGAAAGCATGGAGCTGAAATAACTCACTCAGAACGCCCTTTAAAGGTTTACGCGGTACGATTGAATCGAATAAGCCCTTATGGAATAAATATTCAGCCGTTTGTGAACCTTCAGGTACTGTCTTATTTAATGTTTGTTCAATTACTCTTTTACCCGCAAATGCAATGTAGGCGTTGGGTTCGGCAATAATGATATCCCCCAACATACCAAAACTAGCGGTTACCCCACCAGTAGTAGGAGATGTAAGGATCGATACATAGAATAACTTTTTATTTGCTTGATAATCATATAAAGCAGAAGATATTTTAGCCATTTGCATCAAACTCAAACTTCCTTCTTGCATACGTGCTCCTCCGGAAGCACACACTAGAATAAGAGGTAAAAATTGATTGGCAGCATATTCGATCAAACGGGTGATTTTCTCACCTACTACAGATCCCATACTACCCCCCATAAACTGAAAATCCATAACCCCAATTGATACGGAAATACCATTTAGTTGACCTGTGCCTGTTTGAACAGCCTCGGTTAATCCTGTCTTTCTTTGATATGAATCAATACGATCTTTATAGGGTTCCTCCTCTGAATCAAATTCAATGGGATCCAGAGAGACCATGTCTTCATACATAGGATTCCAAGTACCTGGATCAATCGAAAGTTCGATTCTATCTGAACTGCCCATTTTCAAATGATATCCACATTGTTCACAAATATTCATTTTTGATTTCAAAAATTTTTTATAATTTAATCCATAACAAGTTTCGCATTGAACCCACAAATGACTGTATTTTTGAGTCTCATCTAGATCATTAGAATCTTCTCCTATAGTTAAAGTACTATCATTTGTGTTGCTAGTTATTATACTTATACCGGAACTTTCGCTTTCATTACTGTTTCTATCCGTACTACAAATGGAACTATAAATGTAACTGTTGTCACTATCACTTAAAATGGAACTATCAATACCAGTTTGAGAACGAAGATAACTGTCAACACAACTATTAATGTGATTATTCCAAGTATATTTAGTATCATACATGGAACGACCATAGTGAGTCTCGTCACTCTTAGATATAGATACATTATTCAGATAACTAGAATTCTTATAACTATAAAAATAACTTTCTGGTTCACTTAGAAAAGAATGATCATTGTCAATCTCAAAAATTTTATTTTCAATATCAAAATATATGGAATAACTGCCCCTATTACTATCCCTAAGTAAAAAAGTTTCATCAGATATGAGACTCCGAATGTCACTGACGCCGACTAAATAATCAACATTACTGTAACTCGAATTGTCACTATCACTCCAACCATGAATGTTTTTATCCATATCAGTTATAATTGGGTCTTCTTCACTTACACCGATATTTTCAATAGGATCAAAACTATCCATTGATTTAGTTAGCCCACACCCGTATTCTAACTCTCTGTTAAACAACATCGAATTGAACCACCACTTTTCCATAGAGCTTTGTTGCCCCCTAATTTACATTAAAATACAATAGATGAATAGTCATTCAATGAAAAATAAAAATCATTTGATTCATTTACTATCAAAATAAGCATATAAATCTAATCACTAGAATTATTAACTAACTAATAATGTGGGTATTAAATAAAAAAAAAAATGATTCTCTTTCGTCAGAATCCAGAGTATCATTTCACTATATATATTACTATATGTGCTGGAACTCTTTTTATATTTTTTTTATATTTTAATATAAAATTTTAATATAAAATTTAAATATAATTAAAATATAAAAAGAAAAAAAAATAGCTAAATAAAAATAACGGTTTCCCCCCTGTTGTGTCAAATTCACATCGAAAAAAAAAAAGAAATAGTTGTTCCTTCCTATGAATCGGAAGAACTTTTTTCATAAAATCTCGTCTACTACTATTAATATTTATTAATATTAATTATTTTATTAATATTAATTATTTATTAATTTTATTAATTATTAATACTAATAAGTTTCTATTCCGACAAACACGGAACGAAAAGAGGGGGCAATTTACAGGATGGTTAAAAAAGTTTTGATATTTAGTTCGATCCATGATCCGAAACTACAGAATATAAAAGAATACACCAATCCGAAAGATCCATAGGATTAATTGTGGATCCAACACAACAATAGAAACGTTTAAGTTGTTTTGTCTTATATTTTGTATTGTATATCTAGATGTATCTATTAAAATAAAAAAGAAATAAATAAATACAAAAAATAGATACAATAGTCTCTTTGTAGTGTATTCGGCTCAATCCTT